TTCAGTATATCTGATAGATATAAAAAAATTATTTCTTTCTTATTTTTTTTTTGATCTAATGAATCGTTCTAAGCGGAATCCTTAAAAAAGTAGTAAATAATTTAATATAATCTACATATATATTTATTATTTATATATATGATTTATTATGATTTATGTATGTTAAATATGTTCTCTTGCTAAGACTTTTTATGAAAAATCGTTACATACATCATAATAATATATAAGAAAAGGCCTAAAGAAAAGGACTAGATTACGATGTCTGTAGGCAGTTGAATTAATGACTATTCATGATTCTATAATTGAATCAATTATATACCCCTTACAAATTATAGAAATGCTATGGTAAAACTTCGTTTGAAACGATGTGGTAGAAAGCAGCGCGCGACTTGAAGTACACGGTCCGTTGTGGATTAAAAATCCACCATTTTTTCAATTTATCGAAAAATGAGAGTGCTCTTGGCTCGACATTGTTTGTTCTGTTACATCTGAACCCTCTATTTTTGTTGGGTTATAAATAGTCTACGATGAAGCTCGAGTAGAAAGGATTAATTTTTTTTTGAGAAGAGGATCTAGGGTTAATGCTAATCAATTGAAACAACTTCGTAAATATATCTTATATGATATATAAATAAAAAAGATTCAAGTTTAACAAGTTTCCAATTCAAAAGAAAAATTTGTTGTAATTAATCAAAACTTTTTCGACTCAAAGTGTATAGCGCGAGAATTAACTGTCTATAGGATTCTTTGCTAAAAATAAATCAAGGGTCTGTTGCTGTCATTTTGAAATAATTAAGAAGCACCGAAGTAATGTCTAAACCCAATGATTAAAAATTAAGGATGATAAAAGATATAATAACAAGTAAACACCATTTTCATTGTCTCGATAGTCTCATTGGCTGGATCAGATTAAAGAATCCAAATAGAGTTTTAAATGAGACAAAGATAAAGGAGTAAAGACTACTCAGTAAATAAAAGTGACTAAAATTTTTATGTTTAACTGTTTTAAGAAGTATTTAACTTGAGTTATGAGTACGAAGGGTTTTTTTTAATTTTCAGGAATAAATCAAAGATTGAAATTTTTATAATTTCATACATAGACAAAATTTCGAATAAAAGAATTTTTCTTGAGCCGTATGAAGAGAAAACTTCCTATACGGTTCTAAGGGGGGTATTGTTTATCTATCCCAATGAGCCATCTATCGAATCATTGCAATTGATGTTCGATCTCGAAGAGAAGGAAAAGATCTTAGAAGAGTAGGTTTTTATGATCCAATGAAAAATCAAACTTATTTAAATATTCCTATTATTCTAGATTTTCTTGAAAAAGGTGCTCAACCCACAGGAACTGTTCAAAATATTTTAAAGAAAACAGAAGTTTTTAATAAACTTCCATTAAATCAAATGAAATTCAATTAAAGAAATACCAAGGGGGTAGTAACTTGTATATAATTTTATATAATTTTTATCTATTTTTTAGATCCCCCTTCCTTTTGTTTTGTTCTGCTGTATTCATATTTATTTATCATTGTTTATGTTGAATTCGATGGATTAGAATTAGAACAACAAAAGATTAGTATATTCATATTATCAAATATCAAATTTAGACGTTTTCTTAAATTATGTAGTTTTCATTGTAACTTAGTTAACTAACAAAGAATTAACTTTGTTTATTATACTTAGATTGATGAAATTAAAAAATCTGATAGTTTTTTCAATTTTATTCTTACATTTATTTATTTTTTCTGTCTATGTAGATTAAATATATAGCGTCATTCAAAATTAAACATTTTTTTAATAAAATTTTTTTATTCTTTGAATTTCAATTTAATTTTTATACTGTATTATTTTCGTAATATTTATAGTGATAACAATGTATTAAACCAATATAATGAATTATACTAAGTGAACCAAGTCTATTTAATTATGTTCCGTAGGTTTTTTACTTTATTCAAATTAAAAAAGGATCCTTTTTTTATATAAGAGGTTTTTTACTAAAAGGATAAATAACACAAGAGGTACTTTATCAATTTACAAAATTATGTATATTTTTTTAATTTATCTGAGAATTTATTGTATTTTCCTCTACTCATTTTTAGTTGATTAGCTCGTCGAATCTTCTTTACTATTTGTTTAAATTTAATTTATTTTGATCGGTTGTATCTATACATCCTTTAGTTTTTATTTGAAGTTTTGTTTAATCTCTATTTTATTCGGGTTGCTAACTCAACGGTAGAGTACTCGGATTTTAAGTGCGACTATAATCTTTTACACATTTGGATGAAGTGAAAAATTCGTCCATACCATTAGTTTGGAAGACCACGACTGATCCATAAAAGGGAATAAATGGAAAAAATAGCATGTCGTCTCAATGGAGAGTTTTGAGGATATTTGATTCCTCTAGGATTAGTATAATTTTTTTTGAATTATTGCAACGGAACAAAATAAAGTTTGGCCAGATGAATAGATGGATAAGGCCCCAGGGCTTCAATTCATTATTATAAAGAAAAAGCAACCAGCTTCTATTCTTAATTTGAATAATTTACCGATCTAATTAGACGTTAAAAATAGATTAGTGCCTGATACGGTAAGAACTTATCCCCCATGAGTGGATATATCTTTTTTAATGAATCCTAACTATTAACATTCTTTAGTATGGAATGAAATGTGTGTAAAAGAAGTAGTATATTGATTAAAAAAAGTTTTCCTAAATCAAAAGAGCGATTAGGTTTATAAAATAAAAGATTTCTAAATATCTTGTTTATACTATAACATATACGAATGAAAGTAAATAAATAGGAATAAGGAGAAGTAGAGAATCTGTTGATAATTTTACCTATCTACGAGGTATTTATTCTGACTATAATAGCTTGTTTTGACTATATCGTACTATGTATCATTTGATAACCCACAAAATTTTCTACTTTTGATTTTAATTTCAAATGGAGGAAATCAAAAAATATTTACAGCTAGAAAGATCTCAACAACACCGTTTCCTATATCCACTTATTTTTCAGGAGTATATTTATTCATTTATTCATGATCGTGGTTTTGGTAGATCTATTTTTATTTCTTCGGAAAGTTTAGGTTATGACAATAAATTCAGTTTATTGATTGTGAAACGATTAATTACTCAAATGTATCAACAGAATCATTTTTTTATTTCTTCTAATGCTTCTAATCAAACTCCATTTTTGATGCGCACCAAAAATTGGTATTCTGAAATCATATCAGAGGGGCTTGCTTTTATTGTGGAAATTCCATTTTCTCTACGATTAATACCTTGTCTAGAAGAGAAAAAGAAAAATATAGTAAAATCACAGAATTTACGATCAATTCATTCAATATTTCCATTTTTAGAGGACAGTTTTTCACATTTAAATTTAGTATTAGATATATTAATACCCCACTTGGTCCATGCGGAAATCTTGGTCCAAACTCTTCGATATTGGATAAAAGATGCCTCTTCTTTGCATTTATTACGATTCTTTATCAACAAAAATTGTAATAATTTTATTCCTCCAAAGAAAGCCAGTTATTTTTTTGCAAAAAATAATCAAAGATTATTCTTAGTCTTATATAATTCTTATGTATGTGAATGCGAATACATTTTCGTCTTTCTACGCAACCAATCTTATCATTTACAATCAATATCCTTTGGAGTTCTTCTTGAACGAATATATTTCTATGGAAAAATAAAATATCTTGTGAATGTCTTTATAAAGGTTAAGGATTTTCAAGAGAACCTATGGGTGTTCAAGGAACCTTGTTTTCATTATATTAGGTATCAAAGAAAATCCATTCTGGCTTCAAAAGGGACGCCCTTTTTCATGAATAAATGGAAATTTTACTTGATTACTTTTTGGCAATGGCATTTTTCTTTATGGTTTTATACAAGAAGGATTTATATAAATCAATTATCCAATCATTCCTTTGAATTTTTAGGTTATCTTTTAAACTTGCGAATGAACTCTTCAATAATGCGGAGTAAAATACTAGAAAAGTCATTTCTAATTAATAATGCTATTAATAAAGTCGAGACCTTTGTTCCAATTATTCCTTTGATTGCTTCATTGGCTAAAGCGAAATTTTGTAATGTATTAGGTCATCCCATTAGTAAGCCGGTTTGGGCTGATTTATCAGATTCGAATATTATTGACCGATTTGGGTCTATATGCAGAAATTTTTATCATTATCATAGTGGATCTTCAAAAAAAAAAAGTTTGTATAGAATAAAATATATACTTCAGCTTTCTTGTGCTAAAACTTTGGCTCGGAAACACAAAAGTACTCTGCGTACTTTTTTGAAAAGATTTGACTCGGAATTATTAGAAGAATTTCTTATGTCGAAAGAAAACGTTCTTTTTTTGACATTTCCAAAAGTTTATTCTAGTTTACAGGAAGTATATAGAAGTCGAATTTGGTATTTGGATATTTTTTTTATTAATGATATGGCCGATTACAAATAATGAATTTTTGAAAATAAAATTTATTCATGGATTTTATATTATTCTGAAATGTTTATATAGTATGTAATAAGGGTTAAATAAATTGAATATTCAATTTATTTAAATAAAGTCTCTTTCTAAGAACGTAAAATGATGTATACATAGGGAAAGCCGTGTGCAGTGAAAACTGCAAGCACGGCTTGGGGAGGGATCTTTATTTAACTTTTTATTTAACTAATATAACAAAGAAATTATCTACTCCATCCGACTAGTTCCGGGTTCGAATCCCGGGCAACCCACCTTAATATTGAAATTATAAATTCTATGACCCATATTTTATTTTTGTAATCTGTTTTAATTTAATTAAATATATAGTTATTGAGATTTGTTGACACGAATATATAAATAATTACTGTTGAATAACAAGTCTTATATATTTATATTTTGTTAAGTATTTTGATTAAAGTTCTTTTATTTTTAAGAGGTGGAATAGAATAACCCGGTTAAAGCGTGCGGTTCTTATGAACTAATTTTTTTACAAGACGTAGCTGG